CCGAACCTAATGCTTACATTGCATTCGCAGGTAAAAGAGTAATTGAACAAACATTGAATAAGATAGTACCTGAAGGTTCACAAGCGGCTGAATATTTATTCCATAAGGGCTTATTCGATCCAATCGTACCACGTAATCCTTTAAAGGGTGTTCTGAGTGAGTTATTTAAGCTTCACGCTTTTTTTCCTTTGAATTAAAATTCACTTATTAAGTTAAGTGGAGCCTTAAGTCAAATTATTTTTATTTTATTTAGTTACATTTTTGTATTTGTAGCGAACAATTAGGTAGTTTATCGGAATCAAAGTAAAAATTCTAAAGAAGACTTTCTTTTTTCTTTGGTGACATAATCATAATATTTAATTGTAAATTGTAGAAAGAATCGTGCGGATAATTCTTTTTTTTTCTACCGATATTCCTGATTATTAATTAGGAAACCTCTAGCAACAAGATAAAAAAAATGGTTCCTTCTTCAAAATTCAAATTGGGCAAGGCAAATAAAATAAACCGAAGGTCATCTTTCCTTCTTGCTTTGTATGTATAGTATATATAATTCAAATATAGAAAAGATAGATATAGAGTATCTTTTCTTTCTACTATATCTTCCGAGAATCTCTATTTTTACTAAGAATCCTGTTGTTGGATTGAATTCTAACGAATCCTTCGTGAATTTGTAAGAAACTCTTTCTTTTTTATTTATTAAATAAAATAAAAATTCGAATTGAATTCGAATTTGAAGACAAGAATAGAATAGATTATCATACGTATATTTCTATATTTCATGTAGAAAGATAAAGAAAAATAAGTCTCATTTATTTAATTATCCATTCCTTACACTTATTATTTAATATATATAGTCACTTCGATATACTCAATATAATTATATACGAATTATAATTATTCTAAGATATCTTTCTAACAATAACAGGTACAAATATTAAATCGAGGTACCCATTCTATGATAATTTTTAACAACTTACCCTCTTTCTTTGTGCCTTTAGTGGGCCTAGTATTTCCGGCAATTGCAATGGCTTCTTTATCTCTTCATGTTCAAAAAAACAAGATTTTTTAGATTCGATAGGTGCAAATCTTATCTATTTTTTTTCAAGACTTAGATATAGATAACACAGATATCTATTTAGTAGAATATGGCAGTTTCCTCCGAACATAGCTTTTATGTATGCGTAAATATATGGGTAAATAAATTATAGCAATTTTCAAATAGATCGGAATCGAGGTGGATGTAGGAAATGGAAAGTCAATGTATCTATATGTGGATATCTATAGGAGATCATATAAAAGGGATATTCTTATTTTAGACCTAACCAATTTGATCTAACCAATTAGATGAATTACTCCTAAAGGCTTACATTCGAATGACACTAGTTGATGAGAGTTACTTCGGAAACAAAAAAAACGAAAGTCAAATTCATTTGGACTATTTTCTCAATTCCAATAAAATGCAACTGGATCTAGTATGAGTTGTCGATCAGAACATATATGGATAGAACTTATAGTGGGGTCTCGAAAAATAAGTAATTTCTGCTGGGCCTTTATCCTTTTTTTAGGTTCACTAGGATTCGTATTAGTTGGATCTTCCAGTTATCTCGGTAAGAATTTGATATCTTTAGTTCCGTCTCAACAAATTCTTTTTTTTCCACAAGGGATCGTGATGTCTTTCTACGGTATCGCAGGTCTCTTTATTAGTTCCTATTTGTGGTGCACAATCTCGTGGAATGTAGGTAGTGGCTATGATCGATTCGATAGAAAAGAAGGAATAGTGTGTATTTTTCGTTGGGGATTTCCTGGAAAAAATCGTCGCATCTTTCTACGATTTCGTATGAAAGATATTCAGTCCATCCGAATCGAAGTTAAAGAGGGTATTTATGCTCGTCGTGTCCTTTATATGGAAATCAAAGGACAGGGGGCCGTTCCCTTGACGCGTACTGATGAGAATTTGACTCCGCGTGAAATTGAGCAAAAAGCCGCCGAATTGGCCTATTTCTTGCGCGTACCGATTGAAGTATTTTGAAATGAACTTGAACTGAAGAAGAAATTCTTTCCCAGCGGCAGGGAAAAAATTCAAGAATTCTCTGTTCTTTCTTCAGCATAGCATAGCTTAATAAAATTTTTTCAGAACGTTCATTCGAGCCAAAGTATGCGTATATGGAACATCCATAAAACGCAATTTTTTTTGTATGCATAAAAAAGAATTTATGCGTATGGAAATCCACTCAACTCAATTTAGTAAAAAACAAGTAAAAGTAACAAATCGAAATAAAATAATAGATTCATCTCGTATATCAAAACATTTCGGAATAAAGGATTTCTCTTTTTATTTTCAATATGAATTGATAGGTTAGATACAAATAGATCATATCTTGGAAATTCTCTCTCCTTTCTTTTGTCAATCGACTTTTCTTTTTTTTTTATCTTTTCTTTTGTTTTTCTTAATGATCAAAGGCAAAAGATTGCTTGGATCTCTTATAAGGATAACTTTTCTGTCTTGTTTTGCCACTCATTTTTGATCATTACATTAGGTTTTGAATACATTAGGTTTTGAATTTATGATCGGTAGATCACAATATTCTTAATAAATCTCTCTCCATTTTTCCTGGACTAGAACTGTGGGGTAGCCGGCCATTTTTTTTTTTCGAAAGATTTTCTTTTTTGATAGAAAAGACAAAGGGAGTTCTTTTGGCTTAAAATCCGAATAATATTCATTACTTGCTTGAATTGGTTCTTTCAAGCATTTATCGAAAAGGGCTTCGAATTTGATCAATTCAATTGAGGTATCTGGAAACAAGATTTTTTCTTATTTCTTCATTTGAAACGGGCTCTTATTCTATTTCTGTATTCTTTCGAAATTCAAGGACTAACTACTGAATCACAAATAAAAAAACAGGGAATAGATTAATAGGTCCGATGCCCTGTAATAGAACTTAGGGTTAATAGAAATAGTAGATCACATAGATTCAACAAATGAGGTGGGTTCATTAACAATTCAAAGATGAAAAAATGGTAAAAAAGAAAGCATTTCTTCCTCTTCTATATCTTACATCTATAGTATTTTTGCCCTGGTGGATCTCTCTCTCATTTAATAAAAGTCTTGAATTTTGGATTACTAATTGGTGGAATACTAGGCAATCCGAAACTTTTTTGACTGATATTCAAGAAAAGAGTATTCTAGAAAAATTCATAGAATTGGAAGAACTCTTACTCTTGGACGAAATGATAAAAGAATACCCGGAAACACATCTACAAACACTTCGTATAGGAATCCACAAAGAAACGATCCAATTGATCAAGATGCACAATGAGGATCATATCCATATGATTTTGCACTTATCGACAAATATAACCTCTTTCGTTATTTTAAGCGGTTATTCTATTCTGGGTAATGAAGAACTTGCTATTCTTAACTCTTGGGTTCAAGAATTCCTATATAACTTAAGTGACACAATAAAAGCTTTTTCTATTCTTTTATTAACTGATTTATGTATCGGATTCCATTCGCCCCATGGTTGGGAACTAATGATTGGCTATGTCTACAAAGATTTTGGATTTGCTCACAACGATCAAATTATATCGGGTCTTGTTTCTACTTTTCCAGTCATTCTGGATACAATTTTTAAATATTGGATCTTCCGTTATTTAAATCGTATATCTCCATCACTTGTAGTGATTTATCATTCAATGAATGACTGATCTAACTAGAATATTTGTTACTTTGTAACATAAGGTACATAAGCAAAGCATTTCCATTTTAAGACGTACTTACTCTTTCTACCCTACAGGGATTTCTCCTACTCCTTATATTCCAGTAAAATGATTTCAATAAAGTAAATAGCAGAATTGTGGATAGGGAACTCTACAAGCGACCTACCTAATTTTATTGTAGAAATTTTCGGGATCAATGATTGGACCATGCAAACTAAAAACACCTTTTCTTGGATAAAGAAAGAGATTATTCGATCTATTTCCGTATCGCTGATGATATATATCATAGCTCGGACATCCATTTCAAATGCATATCCCATTTTTGCACAGCAGGGTTATGAAAATCCACGAGAAGCGACCGGACGTATTGTATGTGCCAATTGCCATTTAGCTAATAAGCCCGTGGATATTGAGGTTCCGCAAGCGGTACTTCCTGATACTGTATTTGAAGCAGTTGTTCGAATTCCTTATGATATGCAAGTTAAACAAGTTCTTGCTAATGGTAAAAGGGGAGGTTTGAATGTGGGGGCTGTTCTTATTTTACCTGAGGGATTTGAATTAGCGCCTCCCGATCGTATTTCGCCCGAGATGAAAGAAAAGATAGGCAATCTGTCTTTTCAGAGCTATCGCCCCAATAAAAAAAATATTCTTGTGATAGGTCCTGTTTCTGGTCAGAAATATAGTGAAGTCACCTTTCCTATTCTTTCCCCGGACCCCGCTACTAATAAAGATGTTCACTTCTTAAAATATCCCATATATGTAGGCGGGAACAGAGGAAGGGGTCAGATTTATCCCGATGGGAGCAAGAGTAACAATACAGTTTATAATGCTACAGCGGCTGGTGTAGTAAGTAAAATCATACGAAAAGAAAAAGGGGGTTACGAAATAACCATATCGGATGCGTCAGATGAACGTCAAGTGGTTGATATTATTCCACCAGGGCCAGAACTTCTTGTTTCCGAAGGCGAATCTATCAAACTTGATCAGCCATTAACGAGTAATCCTAATGTGGGTGGATTTGGTCAAGGAGATGCGGAAATAGTACTTCAAGATCCATTCCGTGTCCAAGGCCTTTTGTTCTTCTTGGCATCTGTTATTTTGGCACAAATCTTTTTGGTTCTTAAGAAGAAACAGTTTGAGAAGGTTCAATTGTCCGAAATGAATTTCTAGATTCGCGGATTTCCAATATCAAATTCGTAAAAAGAATCAAATTTTTGTTTTGACAATTATATTATGTATGATTAAAAATTATGAAAAGCTTTTTGCTTGTTTCTATTCCAGAT